ATAGAAGAGTAGTAGTCAAAAAGATTACGATATTCTATATATGATATGGAATTCGATTGTCAAATCAAAAAGGAACAAGATCGAAAAAAGAGTTTTCCTAATATTTATGTTTGACTCATCCGTGTCATACCTCAAATATTTGATTTCATTCAACTCAAGGATTGATCAAAATTCGAATGAATTGCATGCAATTGGATCTCAAATATTGTATTGATATATATGTAAGGACCCAGACTAACGAATTCGTCCGTTTGTATTCATGCTTGTATTAATGCGGTATAATAATAAAAGGAAACCAATAAATAATTTACAAACTAGACTCATAAAAAGGGGGGGTTAGGGGTGGGACCGAACAGGGTATATGGAATTTAATGCCTAGAAGCCCATTCTTCTGTCTGTATTTTCAAAGAATTCTTCTAGAATCGGGTTTGAATATAAGATGTGCATTTTTTGTTTACGTTATGGAAGAAAGCCATGTATATGTGATATTTACTAGTTATATATGAACTATACTATTCATATATCTTATTGACTTTCCTTTCCTAACCCACCGTGAGTTTAGATAGGAATTACAATAACAATAGAAGTCCTTCTGTTTCGTCGGGGCCGAATGAATAAACAGATGAAATCAAGCATAAGCATATAGAAGATAAAGAGTGCAGAATTGAAAGAATGGTTCGGAACAAATAAATGAAATGGAAGAACTAGGTCCTTATGGATTGATAAAGACTCCATGGACAGGAACGAAAACGCGAGATCTAAGCAGTTCTGCTCATTCAATAATCTCATTACTTTAATTTAGAGTTCCTAGTTCGTTCGGCTGGGTGGATCTTCGGAATAATAAGTCATCATTCCTTGATTGCTTGTATCATTAACCATTTCTTTATTTTTATACGAGGAGCTTACCATGAATCCACTGATTTCTGCCGCTTCCGTTATTGCTGCTGGATTGGCTGTAGGGCTGGCTTCTATTGGACCTGGAGTTGGTCAAGGCACTGCCGCGGGCCAAGCCGTAGAAGGTATCGCGAGACAGCCAGAAGCAGAGGGTAAAATACGAGGTACTTTATTGCTTAGTCTGGCTTTTATGGAAGCTTTAACAATTTATGGACTGGTCGTGGCATTAGCCCTTTTATTTGCAAATCCCTTTGTTTAATCCTAGAAATGTGAAAGTCTTTATTTTGTCTTTCTTATTTTATTACCTTGGATTTGTTGCTTTATTTTTCGAATTATTTCCAGATTTCACTCCTACAATAACTTTAACTTATTCGTTGAGATAATACCCCGTGGGAAGGACTCATTTGAGAATCAGGAATTCACGGATCCACTCGCTTTCTTTCTTCCCGTTCTCGGTCCAATCCAATGTAAACCCCTCCCTTTTTAGTAAGCTAAGCGTTTCAACCAACGAACGAGGTATTTCACAATGGATATGAGACCTGGGACCTAATTCTAAACTAAATAAGTATTTTCTTTTTTTTTTTTGGGGGGGGGGGGGGCAAATAAGAAAATCGAAAGAATCATAAAAAAAAAAAAATGAATAAAATAAAATAAAGTATAAAGTAAAGCAAAAGGGGCGAAGTAATAAAAAAAGAACTCTGTTCAATTGAGTCCTATTTATAAGAGGAGATCCTATGAAAAATGTAACCGATTCTTTCGTTTCCTTGGGTCACTGGCCATCCGCCGGGAGTTTCGGGTTTAATACCGATATTTTAGCAACAAATCCAATAAATCTAAGTGTAGTCCTGGGTGTATTGATTTTTTTTGGAAAGGGAGTGTGTGCGAGTTGTTTATTTCAAGAATAAGCTGGATCTAACCAGCTGCACTTTATTCTTTAATCACTAGGAAAGAAGGGTGCACGATCTCGCGAATTACTTCTGAATAGATTAAAAAATCATATGTACGAACCATAGCCTTTCGTGATTCGTTGGTAAATAAACTTTGATTCTCTATTAACCAACAATAGGGGAACCTAAACATGGTTAAAGCTAAATTGTTTGAAGTCTGGGCGCAACATGGGTGCTCTTTCTACCGCTATGTTAGTATGGAGATGGTTTCAAAATGAATAGTTGCATTTTATCCGATATAGAACACTCATATGGATAAAATGATTTGAACCCTTTACTGGAACTGGAAAAATGGGAACCCCATCCCTTTTTATCCAATGCGGAATTGACGACCTATGTATAAAGTAAGCGTAATTTTTGGATTTGGAGAAAAAGAAACAACTTTGCCGATAATTACAGATTTTTTGTCTGGTCGGAAGAGTCCTCCGAATATTCTGGTCTTGGATCAACGATCCCTTTCCATATTTGGGAATCCGAACAGAGAAGAGAGGATATGCTCATTCCATAAATAAAAAAGAGATATGGGAAGGCCCCGCAAGTAAGTGAGCGTGAGAGCCAAATGAATTGAAAGATTCATGTTTGGTTCGGGAAGAGATCATGGAATTTTGGAAATGAATAAGAAGATAATCTACTTTCATTAAGTGATTTATTAGATAATC